ATAATAGTGACTTGGTCTCGGGCATCTACCATTATACCCACAATGATTGGCCATACAATCGCTATTCATAATGGAAAGGAACATTTACCTATTTATATAACAGATCGTATGGTCGGTCACAAATTGGGAGAATTCGCACCTACTCTAACTTTCGTGAGACATGCAAGAAACGATAATAAATCTCGTCGTTAGTCGTTCTACTAAGTATTCATGTTAAAAGTCTTATCTTAATAGTATTTATAAATAGTATTTATAACTTATCTTAATAGTATTTATAATTAGTATTTAGACTTAAGAGTCTTTATCTTATAGTAAGAGTATAGTATTTTATTTTCTTTTTATAGTATATAGTATACTAAGACTTAGACTTTTATTACTTATTCTTACTTTTCTGACTTATCTTATACTATACTTCACCTAGGCACTTATCATTCATTGGCGGGGGATAACTTTCTTTTATGATAAAGAACGAAAATTCTGATAGAGAAGCAAAAGTGTTAGCTCAACATATATATGTATGTATGTCTGTTTTCAAAGCACGAAGAGTAATTGATCAGATTCGCGGGCGTTCTTATGAGGAAACACTCATGATATTAGAACTAATGCCTTATAGAGCATCTTATCCAATTTTACAATTAGTTTATTCTGCAGCAGCAAATGCTAGTCATAATATGGGTTTAAATGAAGCTGATTTATTTATTAGTAAAGCTGAAGTCAACAGAGGCGCTATTGTTAAAAAGTTAAGAACTCGGGCTCGAGGACGTAGTTGTCTAATAAAAAAAACCACTTGTCATATAAAGATTGTTTTAAAAGAAAAATAGAAATTTTAGATTCATCTAAAGAAACAGAATTTAGATTCCTATTTTATATTTCTAAATTTCTAAAAAAATATGAATGGAACAAAGGGTAGAAAAATATGGGACAAAAAATAAATCCACTAGGTTTCAGACTTGGAACAACTCAAAGTCATCATTCTTTTTGGTTCGCACAACCAAAAAATTTTTCCATGGACCTACAAGAAGATGAAAAAATACGGAATTGTATTAAGAACTATGTACAAAAAAATAAGAGAATATCCTCAGGTTTTGAAGGAATTTCCCATATAGGGATTCAAAAAAGAATAGATTTTATTCAGGTCATAATCTATATTGGATTTCCCAATTTATTATTAAAAGGACGAACAGGGGGAGTCGAAGAATTACAGATGAATGTACAAAAAGAGTTTCGTTCTGTAAATCGGAGACTCAATATTGCTATCACAAGAATTGAAAAGCCTTATGGACAACCTAATATTCTTGCAGAATATATAGCTTTACAATTAAAAAATAGAGTTTCATTTCGAAAGGCAATGAAGAAAGCTATTGAATTAACTGAACAAACGGATACAAAAGGAATTCAAGTACAAATCGCAGGGCGTATCGACGGAAAAGAGATTGCACGTGTCGAATGGATCAGAGAAGGTAGGGTTCCTTTACAAACAATTCGGGCTAAAATTGATCACTGTTCCCATACAATTAGAACTATCTATGGAGTCTTAGGCATAAAAATTTGGGTATTTGTAAACCAAGAATAAGAATAATGGACCTTTACTTATCTCGCCATTCTGCTGAGCAATAGAAAAACAAACAATTCTAATTCTATAAGGTTGAATAAAAATTCGATTTACTCTTTAATTTAGGTTTCGTATAATTGCTATGCTTAGTGTGTGACTCGTTAGTTTTCGTTTTTTATTTAGAGTTGAGATTACAAAAAAAAGATGACCCCACTATAAACTTAGTAACGATCAAAACTAAAAAAACTCAAAACTAATAACCAACTTATTGCTTCGTATTGTCGAGATCCCAAGAAACAGTCACTATATGACTGAATCGATTATATAGTTATAGCAACTGAAATTTTTTTCATAAAAAAAAATCTAATTAGAAATTATGAAAAAAAAGGGATGTAGAAAAATGAAAGGATGATAGAAAGAGAGAATAAAGATCTCAATGATATATGATTCCAATATGTATGGTTTATGAAAAATCACCCCATAAAAAAAGGCAGTGTGATAAAGCATCAACATCAATATACAATAAATATAATAAATATACAAAATCAATATACAACATTCATATTTTTTATATTTTCTATTATTTTATATTTAGAATTTTTAAATATAAAATAAAATAATAAAAATATAAATTATAATTAGAATATCTAGAATATCAAATATAATATAATATTTAATATTAATATAATAAAATATTATACATATAAATATAACATAAATATAATATAATAAAAAATAGAATGAATATATGATCATAATAATAAAGAATCTAAATATAAATAATTACTAAATAATAATAATCTAATCAATAATTAATATAGAGATTATCTATCTAATAAGATAGATAAAAAAATAATAAGATAGAATAAGGATATAAATAATAGAAACATAGATGAATAATTGAATCGAGCTTCGGGTTAAGAAAACTGAGGAGATTGACTCAGAAACAAATAACTGATTTTGTTGGGAGCTCCATTGCAGAGTTCAGGCCTAAGCATTAATGGAGAAGCTATGGGAACGATGGAACCTGTGACTACATAGGATTTGATTGAAAAAGAATCAATCCTAATGATTCATTGGGTAGGATGGCGGAATGAACCAAGAATAACATAGATTTCTTCTGACTAGTCAGAAAATGATCCTACAAATAAAAGAGAAAAGAGTCAATATTCGCCCGCGTAACCTTTTGTTTTATATTTTTTATTTTTTATTGAAATTTATATTTCATTTATTGTATGACTTTTTGGATGATTCAATATGAGGTAAAGTTCAATACTTTAGAAAATTTTTGAAAAGTAAAAGAAATAAGCATTATCCATAAACAAACACGTCTAGTGATTCGCGAGGAGCTGGATGAGAAGAAACTCTCATGTCCGGTTCTGCAGTAGAGATGGAATTCAGAAACAACCATCAACTATGACCCAAAAAGAACCAGATTTCGTAAACAACATAGAGGTAGAATGAAGGGAATATCTTGCCGAGGCAATCATATTTCTTTCGGAAGATATGCTCTTCAGGCACTTGAACCTGCTTGGATCACAGCTAGACAAATAGAAGCAGGGCGAAGATCAATGACACGATATGCACGTCGTGGTGGAAAGGTATGGGTACGTATCTTTCCCGACAAACCTGTTACAGTAAGACCTATGGAAACACGTATGGGTTCGGGGAAGGGATCCCCCGAATATTGGGTATCCGTTGTTAAACCGGGCCGAATACTTTATGAAATAAGTGGAGTATCAGAAACTGTAGCCAAAGCAGCTATGAAAATAGCTGCATGCAAAATGCCTATACGAACTCAATTTGTTATTTCAGGATCAGGATAGGTAAACAAAAGTAAGTAAAGGTGTATTGAGAATGAAAAAACAAACGCGGATTTCTTTATCTCTGGACAGACAATATGTATTTTTTCCCTTGTCCCTTGCATTGAAATAAGAGATAAAAAAAAAAAATGATATGATTCAACCTCAGACCCTTTTAAATGTAGCGGATAACAGCGGAGCTCGAGAGTTGATGTGTATTCGAATCATAGGAACTGGTAATCAACGATATGCTCATATTGGCGATGTTATTGTTGCTGTAATCAAAGAAGCAGTGCCCAACATGCCTCTAGAAAGATCAGAAGTAATTAGAGCTGTGATTGTACGCACGTGTAAAGAACTCAAACGTGACAATGGCATGATAATACGATATGATGACAATGCAGCGGTTATCATTGATAAAGAAGGAAATCCAAAAGGAACTAGAATTTTTGGTGCGATTGCTCGGGAATTGAGACAGTTGAATTTTACTAAAATAGTTTCATTAGCACCCGAAGTCTTATAGTCTTCTAAATCAGACTAGTAGGTTAAAATAGGACATACTTTATTTTATATTTCTATTCTCTATATTATATATTATTATATTAATTTATAATTTATTAATTAATTATAATTAATTAATTGTTATTATATTAATCATTATTTAATTATTATTATTCGACTATTTATATTTTATATTTTGATATATTAAATTAGACTATTTTATAGTATATTCATTCCTATTTTTATTTCTAGTTATATCATAGTCATATTTATATCATAGTATAGATATAGAATAGAATATATAATTCTAGAATTGAACTTCTATTTTCTATTAATTCGAATATCTGAAATAGATCCAATTAATAGATCGTGTCTCATGCATATACTTTTAATTAAAAGAAATTATAATTTAATAATAAAAAAATTCAATAAAAAAGAAAAAAATGAAACTAAAACAAAAAAAGCATGTTGATTATATCAAAAATGAGGAGGCACCAATAACTATAATTCGTCATGGGTAGGGACATTATTGCCGATATAATAACTTCTATAAGAAATGCTGACATGGATAAAAAGGGAAGGGTTCAAATAGCATCTACTAATATCACTAAAAATATTGTTAAAATACTTTTACGAGAAGGTTTTATTGAAAACGTTCGAAAACATCAAGAAAGTCAAAAAAAATTCTTGGTTTTAACCTTACGACATAGAAAGACTAGGAAAGGGAATAAAATTATTTTAAAGCGTATCAGCCGACCCGGTCGGCGAATTTATTCCAACTATCAAAAAATTCCTAAGATTTTAGGCGGAATGGGGATTATAATTCTTTCTACTGCTCGAGGTATAATGACAGATCGAGAAGCTCGACTAGCAAAAATTGGAGGAGAAATTTTGTGTTATATATGGTGATTCTCCTGCGGTAACTTAATACTCTCTCGAATTTACTATTTATCTATTTGTAAATGTAAAATAGAGAGGAGAAGTGAATTATAGAACTCTTCCTCTAGTAGTTGATACTTAAAGGGGGTTATCTGAAATGAAAGAACAAAAATTGATTCATGAGGGTTTAATTACTGAGTCACTTTCCAACGGTATGTTTCGAGTTCGATTAGATAATCAAGATCTAATTATAGGTTATATTTCAGGGAGAATCCGACGCAGTTTTATACGTATACTACCCGGAGATAGAGTAAAAATAGAAATGAGTCGTTATGATTCAACCAGGGGACGCATAATTTATAGACTTCGAAAAAAAGATTCGAACGATTAGATCATTCTTTTAAACATCCCTCTCGTAGGGGTATAATTCGAAAAAAAAACTAATTTTTGTTTCCAAAAAAATAGATTCAGAATGAAGGTAAGGAATAAAAAATATGAAAATAAGGGCTTCTGTTCGTAAAATTTGTGAAAAATGTCGACTGATCCGTAGGCGCGGGCGAATTATAGTAATTTGTTCCAATCCGAGACATAAACAGAGACAGGGATAATTCTTCTCAAGTTCTAAATAAAGAACTTTCTAAAAGAAAAAACCCATGTACATGTAAAAAGAAAGAAAAAAGAATCAGTTTTCATATAAAATGGATATTCCGCGTATCTTTCTGTATATCTCTGATTCTTCCTTATTTTTTTTTTTATTCTTATGAATATGAGATAATAAAATATGACAAAACCTATAGCAAAAATTGGTTTACGTAAGAATGCACGTATTGGTTCACATAAGAATGAACGTCGAATACCGAAAGGAGTTATTCATGTTCAAGCGAGTTTCAACAATACTATTGTAACTGTTACAGACGTACGAGGTCGGGTAGTTTCTTGGGCTTCCGCGGGGACTTCTGGATTCAGAAGCACAAGAAAAGGAACACCTTATGCTGCTCAAGCAGCAGCACTCAACGCTATTCGTACAGTAGTGGATCAGGGTATGCAACGAGCAGGAGTTATGATAAAGGGTCCAGGTCTCGGAAGAGATGCGGCATTACGAGCCATTCGTAGAAGCGGAATACTATTAAGTTTCGTACGTGATGTAACACCCATGCCACATAATGGATGTCGCCCCCCTAAAAAAAGACGTGTGTAGAAATAAGAATTCAAGAGATTCCAAGAAAAATAAATGAGTAAATGATCCGATCCAATAATAATAAAGAAAATAAAAATAATAGTATGGTTCTAGAAGAAGTAGCAGGATCCACTCGAACACTACAGTGGAAATGTGTTGAATCAAGAGTAGACAGCAAGCGCCTTTATTATGGTCGTTTCGTTCTGTCCCCGCTTATGAAAGGTCAAGCCGATACCGTAGGTATTGCCATGCGAAGGTCTTTACTTGGCGAAATAGAAGGAACATTTATCACACGTGCAACATCTGAGAATGTGCTGCACGAATATTCTACGATAGTAGGTATTGAAGAATCAGTACATGATATTTTAATAAATTTGAAAGAAATTGTATTGAAAAGTAATCTATATGGAGTTAGGGACGCATCCATTTGCGTCAGAGGTCCAAAATACATAACCGCTCAAGATATCATCTCACCACCTTCTGTAGAAATAGTTGACACGACACAGCATATAGCTAACCTGACAGAACCAATTGATTTGTGTATTGAATTACAAATCAAGAGAGATCGCGGATATCATATGAAATCTACAAACGAATCTCACGATGGAAGTTATCCTATAGATACTGTATCCATGCCTGTTCTAAATGCGAATCATAGTATTCATTCTTACGGGAATGGGAATGAAAAACAAGAAATACTCTTTCTAGAAGTATGGACGAATGGAAGTTTAACTCCTAAAGAAGCACTTTATGAAGCTTCTCGTAATTTGATTGATTTATTGATTCCCTTTCTACATGCAGAAAAAAAGGACATGAATTTCGAGGAAAATGAAAACAGATCGAATCTACCCCCTTTTTCCTTTCAAGACAAATTCACTGATTTAAAGAAAAACAAAAAACGAATTCCATTAACATGTATTTTTATTGACCAATCAGAATTGCCTTCCAGGGCCTATAATTATCTCAAAAGGTCCAATATACATACATTATTGGACCTTTTGAGTCATAGTCAAGAGGATCTTATGAAAATGGAATATTTTCGCATAGAAGATGTAAAACAGATATTGGGCACTCTACAGAAGCATTTTTCAATCAATTTACCTAAGAAAAAGTGTTAATTTTAAATCCGTTGGAATTCTAAAATTTTTTAGTTTTTATAAAGAAAAAAGAATAGAATGAGTTTTGAATCTACGGCACGATCCATATATTTGCGGATATAGATCATAAACCTACTTAAGATTCTAAAATTGATTGATGTATCTAGGGAAGATCCAGAACGGGATCTTCCTTAGATACCTATGTCCTGGCATTTCACGGTTTAATCAATTTTAAAAAGACCTAAAGTTAAGGATTTCTCAATAGGCAATGTTGCTCCAATACCTAACCAAAGAGCTACTGCAGTACCGATCAAAAAGACTGTTGTAGCTACTGGACGACGAAATGGATTTTGGAATTTATTGACATTCTCCAAAAAGGGTACTGTCAATAATCCTATTGGTACTGAAACCATTAAAAGAACACCCAATAACTTATTTGGTACTGTACGAAGTATTTGAAATACGGGAAAGAAGTACCATTCGGGTAATATTTCCAACGGAGTTGCAAAGGGATCTGCCGGTTCACCAATCATTGACGGCTCTAGAACTGCTAAGCCTACATTACATGCAATAGTGCCTAGAATTACTACTGGAAAAATATATAAAAGATCATTGGGCCATGCAGGTTCTCCATAATAATTATGCCCCATACCCTTAGCCAATTTAGCTCTTAATACAGGATCGTTCAAATCAGGTTTCTTTGTTATTTGGATAGGTGAATTCTTAAGGATCCATCCCCCAAAAGAACCGGACATGATAATTTTTTATCATCCGGCTCGAGCACAAGAATCAAAAGAATGACAGAAATAGATCCATAGAACATAAATGGGTACATAGAGAATCTATATTTCATATCATACATATCTACATATACAATGTAGAATGACTCTATGTAAGAAAAGATTTATGAAATTCCATTTCCCCGGGTTGCAACGATTCATTGCTCATTGCAAAGAATTCAGTTCTGGCAAAGAAATGCTCCATATCCAAGCAGGCTTACAAATTCGATAATGATCAAGTACTTTTTGGATTATCTCATGTCTTTTGTTTGCTATTTATCCCCACAAAATCTCGATTTTCTTACATACAACAATACAAAGTTTTTACTTATTATTAATAAAGTCTAATCTCTGTTCTTCTTTAGATCCCTTATTTCACTCCGATAGTATTATAGATCAGGGTCGATGCAAAGGAAATGAATGCATCTACATACTATAATTAGATTACTATCAAATCAAATTAATCAAATAAATACTATCTATCTAATCTAATATCTAATTACTAATAAATTAATAAATTATAATTTTCTAATAATTATTAGAATATATAATTATATAATAAAATAATAAAAAATAATAAAAAAAATCAAACAAAGTGGAATAGATAGAACATTGGATCATGCCACATCACTTATTCTAGGGATCTTACGGAGCCTGTTCATGCATAACATGATTAGGGTATAATCATAGAAAAGATTCTCCTCAAGCTAACCGGCCTATCCTATGCTACATAAGGGGATTGACCTGATGGTTGGATGCAGAGACACATTGGGTTGTGAATTCCAACGTGGCGGAAAAAATCATATATCCGCATGGAACAATCAATAGTTCAAGTCACACACTCCCATAATCCATCCTCTTTTAGTAAAATATACTTCAACTATTCGTAACAATACAATACTTCAGAGTTGAAGAGAAGTATCCAAATAACATGCCTTAATTTTTCAATAATCCATATTTGTTTTGTAGCAATTAAATATTTTTGTTCCTCCCCTATATGATAAATTACAAATATATATGATCTGCCTTTTCTATAAAGGACCTGAAATGCCTTGCTTACGTATCATTGGGAAGTGCATTAACATAAATACGGCAGTAAGAAGAGGTAATACAAAAGTATGTAAACTATAAAAACGAGTCAAAGTGGATTGGCCCACACTAGCGCTTCCACGTAATAATTCTACCAGGGACGATCCTATTATAGGAATAGCTTCAGGCACGCCTGTTACGATTTTTACTGCCCAATAGCCAATTTGGTCCCGAGGTAAGGAATAACCAGTTACGCCAAAAGATGCGGTCAATACAGCCAGAACCACCCCCGTAACCCAAGTTAATTCGCGGGGTTTTTTAAACCCACCCGTAAGATACACACGAAATACGTGCAAGATCATCATTAGAACCATCATACTTGCTGACCATCGATGAACTGATCGAATTAACCAACCAAAATTGGCCTCAGTCATTATGTATTGAACAGAGGAAAAAGCCTCTGTAACAGTTGGACGATAGTAAAAAGTCATAGCAAAACCCGTAGCCACTTGTACTAAAAAACAAGTAAGCGTAATCCCGCCTAGACAATAAAATATGTTGACATGAGGAGGAACATATTTACTAGTTATATCATCTGCAATCGCTTGAATCTCGAGACGTTCTTCGAACCAATCATATACTTTATTGAGATAGGTAACCCAAGAAGGACTCCCCCTCTGAGAGCCACATATGAGAATTTCATCTCGTACGGCTCAAGCCGAAACACACAAATACTGGTTTCAATGGATATGGAATAGATAGTTCAAAACTTCTTGGGTCTTAGCCACGTCACTCTATTTGACCCAAAGATACGAAGTAAGAATAAGAAAAATCCGGAATCTCTTTTTTGTGATGATAATGCCAAGAAATACAATCTCAAGTTGGCTCCTCCATCTTTCTTTATGTTAATTATAACAGGCCTCTTGAATCTTCTCTTCCCTATCTTTTTTTTTTCACTTTATTTGATATTATTTGATAAGAATTATCTTGTTGAGACCCTATGAATCAATTGAAACCTCAGATTCATACTAGAACCACGATGATTTAAGAAAGCAAAAGCTAAACTAAAAGTTTCTCTGAGTAAAAACCATTTGATCATCACTTATTCAATGAATGTAATGACAAAATCTATATCTATAGCTATAGAAAGAGTTTTCTTTTGGTCAAAACTGAAAGGAAAAATT